ATTATTAAATATAAAAAAATGGAATTTTTCGAATTTTAGAATATTAAAGATTATAACGATTAAAGTAAAAGCGGGTAGCGGGAATCGAACCCGCATCGTTAGCTTGGAAGGCTAGGGGTTATAGTCGACGTTGATTCATCATTTTTAACGTCTCTAATTCAAAACTGAACGTGAAACTTTGGTTTCATTCGGCTCCTTTATGGAAGATGGATAAATTCCCAGATTCAGACATGAACGAAATAAAAAAATCCGACCCATAACGTCTATGTCAGCTTTTCTGTCTGAATCTATTCAGAACAACCCGCTTTCTAGACGATCCCTATAGAAAAGAGGAGGGTTATATTCTAACAATCTTTCTAGTTACTTCGTTCTCTACTTCTATTTGAAAGAATCCTTAGGAAAAGCATTTTGTTTCCACCGAGCTAAAAAAATTTTTCGATGTCTTTAGTAAACCAAAGACATTGTTTAATAGCTGTTTTGCTTCAATTTCCTCTATATAAATTTTCAATTATATAAATTGAAAATTGAAGATTTAGTTACGATTAGAAATACACTTTTTATCTTTATCCATGGGTCCGTTACTCATACTCATTCAATTGGAAGTATTGATCCAATAAAAAAAAATTATGTTTCGTAATCTCATAATCCAATTTTTCAATTTTAAATTGATTCTTGGATACAAATCACGAGAATGTATATTCTTCCTCGAATTTTTCATTGAGAGGTAAAGGATTCAATCCTTTTAAGAACTAAAGTTTTTGTTCGGAATGAATATATGAATATGAATCAAACCGAAAGACCCTTTAACTATATAGGGGGTTATAGAACGAATCACACTTTTACCACTAAACTATACCCGCTACAATCCGATTATTGTATATAATCGGACCTTTTGTCGACCCTAATCAAAAGTAAAACAAAAGATCAGAAAAAAATCATGAAAACGAGAGCGTTTACGTGTTGTATCAGAGGACCTAATGAGATTAGGAAAAGAGGATTCATTTAATTTAAATAACTAAATACCAAGTGTAATAACTAAATACCAAGTGTTTTTTTGCCCGAGGTTTTTGACCTATACGTCTCGAACTTAAGCCATAACACAAAAATGGATTGTGTCAAGAAACGACAGTTCCCTTTTTCTTATTTAAACTGGAATAAAAGGACTAACTAAGAAAGAAACGGCACTTTGATTCGATATCATTTGATTCTATATCATAGAAATTGAAAAAGTTTTTTATTTATTTTTAATCGCAATAACAAGCAAGTGTTTTTCTTTTTTTTTTTCAAAATTCAAAAATATTTTTATTTATGATTCGTTGGAACAAAAGGGCGGGCCCGGCTAAGTACTGACCAGGCCGGGCCGTGAAACTAAAAAGCCCCTTCGGACGAAATCACGAAATCAAAAAAGAATAGTCTATACTATGACGGGCGTTTTCAAGCCTTATTTTTTATAATGTAACATAGTATTATCCTTTTTCAATTGGGAGGAGAGATGGCTGAGTGGACTAAAGCGTCGGATTGCTAATCCGTTGTACGAGTTTTTCGTACCGAGGGTTCGAATCCCTCTCTTTCCGTTTTTGTTGATGACTTGGTATTTTCTTTCGAATTTATCGCGAGCTCTTTTTTTATTTAATTAATAGTTAAAAATGAATAGTTAAAGAAGTTTAAGGATGTGGAATAGATAAAATCTTACTAATAACAGTTTAAAATCAAGCAAAGAAAACAAAAACCTTATCTTTTATTCTTCACGTCCAGGATTACGTCCTGGATCATTAGACAGGAATCCGAAGATAAAGAGAGAAACAAAGAATATCACTACCGTGTAAACAAATAGTTTGAGAGTAAGCATTACACAATCTCCAAGATTTTTTTTAGGAAAAAAGAGAATAGATTCTCCACTTTTATACCGCATACCCTACTTTTTTATTTTGACACCAAGAAATGCAGTGGGGTGATCCGGATTTGTCGCGGTTGTACAATAATTTCAATATTTGAATTGAGGGTGTAGGACTTATCTGATCTTATCAATTCTACGAATTTTTTTTTTTCGAATAAATCATGAATTTATCTGGGACTTTATTAAAAATATCATCGAAAACTTACAGCAGCTTGCCAAACAAAGGCTAAGAGAAAAAAGAACAGAGGTATTACTGGCATAATATCTACAATTGGATTCAAAAAAGCGTAGGCTTCGGGCAATTTGGCGACGAAAAAATTACTGGAAAAAAGAGCAGAATTAAGGTAGATACAGATTAAACTAAATATATTAAGCATAACAAACATTTTGTTTTGGGGATAATTGTATTTATTTTGATTGAGTTATTAATAAATTGAGTTTTTTATTATTATAAATATGTTAGTATTGATAGAAGAAAAAAAATGAATAAAAAGAAAATAAGATAGACCAAAAAACTTTCTTTGATTTGAACTCACCCAATCAAAAATCCTTCTATATCTCAAATCAAAAGAGAATAGAATAAATCATACTTTCGTACAATATCTTAATTGAATTATATGTAATGATCAATAAATTCAGTTTAATTCTATGTCTACATGTATAGTCTACATGTATAAAAATTCTAGTAATCCATTTTAGAAATAATAGATATTTAGACTGGAGTTGACGAATAACCCGTACCAATATTAGTGTTTATTAGTGTCTAATAGAAAAAAATGGGGCGTGGCCAAGTGGTAAGGCAACGGGTTTTGGTCCCGCTATTCGGAGGTTCGAATCCTTCCGTCCCAGATCATATCCTGTCTATAATTATTATTATATAATGTGATAATGTGATCATTATATTAATATATTTTTAATATATATATCATAATAAAATAATATATATAAAATATATATCATAATAAAATATATAAAAAAAAATTGCCTTTTCGAACAGCCTTCTGTATTAAGAATAGAATATTGGTATAGAATGTGATTCTTATTTCTTTTTTTAATAATCTGCGGAATCATATCTTTTTCACAAATTTAATCGAGTTCAAATAACACGCATATGAAATAGGAAATTTAATTCATTTGGGATTCGTTAAGATAGTACCTATTTTACAGATTTTACAGTATAAATATGAAAAAATAACAACATAAAATTTCAATCTTCCCTTACATCAGTGTTTTTTTATCTATCTTTTTTTACTCACAGATGGTTTAATCCAATATCCAATATGGATTTCTCTCTCTCTTACTGATGATAAAAAAAGAAAGGTCCTTGCTGGAAAACTTTATGTTATGCAAAATAAAAATAATTGTATAATTGTATCGGATAGGAAATTTTTCAATCAATTAAATCTTTGTAAAGAACTCTTATGAGTTCTTGGTACTTGAAGAAGTGTGAAATTGTTGAATTTATCCTATCACTATTACGTTACTTGAAGATACAGATTCAAAATAACTTGTTTATTCGTGTTATATTAGTTATAATTAGTTAACTAATTTGATTTTTACAATAAAAATATTCTAAATTTTAAAATTTAGAATGATATAAATAAATAATAGAAAAAATTTAGAAAAAAAAATTATTTCTATTTTATAGAATTTCAAATATTTAATTCTATTAATCTAAAAAAATAGGGTTAAATAGATTACTATGTACCGACCGAACCAATGATTATTCATGATTCCATAATTGAATCAATTACATATGGGTTCCAAACTGAAGGAATGTTATGGTAAAACTTCGTTTAAAACGATGTGGTAGAAAGCAACGTGCGACTTGAAGGACATGATCAGCTGTGGAGTCTTACATCCACCATTTTTTTATATATTATATAGGAATGAAAGTGCTCTTGGCTCGACATCATTTGTTCTGTTCCGCTGGAACCCTCTTTTTTTTGGGGGGGGGTGATGTAATTATAGTACAGGATGGAGCTCGAGTAGAAAGATTTTTTTTCAGGGGCAATAATCTAGGGTTAGTATCAATCAATAAATTGGAACAACTTCGTAAGTATATTTTCGATACATAAACCTAAAAGGTTCTATTCGAGAAAATTTCCAATTCAAAAGGAAGGTGTATTACGCAGGAATCAACCATTCGTATGATTCTTTGACAGAAAGAAATCACAAAAAATGATATGTTGCTGCCGTTTTGAAAGGATTTAAAGATCACCGAAGTAATGTCTAAACCCAATGATTCAAGGCAAAGATCCTGGAACAAGTAAATACCTTTTTCAATTGTCTTAACAACTAGATCAGAATGAAGAATCAAAATAGATTCTAAAGGAGACAGACAATAAAAGGGTTAGAGACCACTCAATAAATGAAATATCTAAAAGGGTTCTCTTTTGAGTTATTTCAGAGTTATCCAACTTGAGTTATGAGGGTGCAAATACGACTAATTTTATTTTTTGTTGGGTAAGAATAAGAAAAAAAGTACTTAAATCAATAGTCTAATTAATTTGATGATTTTATGGATATATTTGATATTGTAATTCGATACATAGACATAATTTCTAATTTTCTCGAGCCGTACGAGGGGAAAACTTCTTATACGTTTCTAGGGGGGGGGTATTGTTCATCTATCCCAATGGGCCATTTATCGAATCGTTGCAATTGATGTTCGATCTCGACGAGAGGGAAGAGATCTTCGGAAAGTGGGTTTTTATGATCCGATAAAGAATCAAATCTATTTAAATGTTCCTGCTATTCTAGATTTCCTTGAAAAAGGCGCTCAACCTACAGGAACTGTTCATGATATTTCAAAAAAGGCGGGGGTTTTTACGGAACTTCGCCTTAATCAACAAACAAAATTCAATTAATGAAATAAAATCGAAAAAAGAAGGTGTGGATGACTTGTATATAGCTTTGTATAACCTTTTCTTTGCTAGTTCCTCTTTTGTTCTATTCATATCATACTTCCGTTTAGTATTGTTACTTTTAGTATTGTTACTATAGAATGGTGTCGTTTATTTATAACGACAAAAAATGGATTTCGATTTTATTGATATAATAATGGATCCAATAATTTAAAATCGAAATAAAATAGTATAGAAATAGAAAAAGATCAAGTGAATAAATAAGAAATGACGTAGAAGTAATTGGGTCTATAGACATAAAAATTTGCATTACCGTCAATGGGGTGATTTTCGTTGGAACTCTACGAACAAAAAAAAACAAAGGACTAAACCTGTTTATTTTAGTTATTGAATAAACCTCATTTTTTTCTACTTCTCCCCCGTCTTCCTTAATTTAGTCTTCCACCTATATTATATATAGTGCCAATCCAACACAAGTCCTTAGTTTTTTTATATTTCAATTTAAATAATTTGAATTTGATTAATTGATTGAAATCAGAATTGTTAGTTCGATTTAGAGTTTGTTTTATCTTTTGTATGCTTTTCTCAATATTCATATTGACAACAGTGTATCAAATAAATATAATCCGATCGTGGATAAATGGATCCATTTATCCCTGTTCCATAGATTTTATTTCATTCAAATAATGGGTTCTTGGATTTTCTGTCATACAAAAAGTCTTTTTTGATTAAGATTAAAATCAATAAAACTCGATATATACTAATTAATGGGTAATATAAGAGACAATAGGCGGTCTATAAACTTTGACTTTATCCCTATTTTATCTTTTATCTGAGAATTTTTTATATTTTCGTCGGATTTGTTCTTTTTTATTGTGAACAGAGTGGATTAGAATTTTTTTTTCCATTTTTTTTTTTTTATGGTTTGATTGCATTGTGCCATTTAATTTCGTTATTTATTGGGATTCTGATTGTATCTACACATTCTAATTAGTTTTTTGGGGTTGCTAACTCAACGGTAGAGTACTCGGCTTTTAAGTGCGGCTAGCATCTTTTACACATTTGTATGAAGCAAGAGATTCGTCCATACCATCGGTAGAGTTTGGAAGACCACGACTGATCCTGAAAGGAATGAATGGAAAAAGCAGCATGTCGTAGCAATGGATAATTCTGAGAATATTTCATTCTTACTGAATAGGTCCCAAATCTTATTTCAATTGTTTAAATTCGTGGTGTTTAACAATTTTTTAAAAAGAATCCTTTGGGGGGTCGAGTGAATAAATGGGTAGAGCCTTACTATAAGGTTCCAATTATAGGGAAATAAAAAGTAACGAGCTTCTGTTCTTCATTTTTGAATGATTACCCCATCTAATTAGACGTTAAAAATATATTAGTGCTTAATGCGGGAAAGGCTTTTCTGATGAGTGGATTAGAAATTTCTTATGAGTCCTAACTATTAGCTATTCCACTTTATGGGGTAGAGATAAATGTGTAGAAGAAGGCAGTATATTGATAAAGAGATTTTTTTTTTCAAAATCAAAAGAGCGATTGGATTGAAAAAATAAAGGACTTCTAACTACCTTGTTATCCTATAAATGAACATAAGGGGCTAGAGAGTCCGTTGATGAGTTTGACTTGTTTCCGAGGTATCTCATTTTTTCTTACTATAAATACCTTGTTTTGACTGTATCGTACTATGTATCATTTGATAACCCAATAAATTACCTATTTCTTTTCTGGTTCAAATCGAATTTTAAATGGAAGAATTTCAAGGATATTTAGAATTAGATAGATCTCAGCAACATGACTTCCTATACCCACTTATCTTTCGGGAGTATATTTATGCACTTGCTCATGATCGTGGTTTAAATAGATCCGTTTTGTTGGATAATGTAGGTTATGACAAGAAATCTAGTTTACTAATTATAAAACGTTTAATTAGTCGAATGTATCAACAGAATCATTTTCTTATTTCCGTTAATGATTCGAATCAAAATAGATTTTTGGGGTACAACAAAAATTTGTATTCTCAAATGATATCGGAGGGATTTGCAGTCATTGTGGAAATTCCGTTTTCCCGAAGATTAGTATCTTCCTTAGAGGAGACAGAAATCGTAAAATCTTATAATTTACGATCAATTCATTCAATATTTCCTTTTTTCGAGGACAAATTCCCACATTTAAATTATGCATCAGATGTACTAATACCCTACCCCATTCATCTGGAAATCTTGGTTCAAAACCTTCGCTACTGCGTGAAAGATCCCTCTTCTTTGCATTTATTACGGCTCTTTCTTCACGAGTATTGTAATTGGAATAGTCTTATTACTCCAAAAAAATCTATTTTTGCAAAAAGTAATCCAAGATTATTCTTGCTCCTATATAATTCTTATGTATGTGAATACGAATCCATTTTACTTTTTCTCCGTAACCAATCTAATCATTTACGATTAACCTCTTCTGGGATCTTTTTTGAGCGAATATGTTTTTATGAAAAAAGAAAATATCCTGTTGAAGAAGTCTTTGCTAACGATTTTCCGGCCACCTTATGGTTCTTCAAGGATCCTTTTATGCAGTATGTTAGATATCGAGGAAAATCTATTCTGGCATCAAAAGAAACTCCTCTTCTGATGAATAAGTGGAAATATTATCTTGTCAATTTTTGGCAATGTCATTTTTATGTATGGTCTCAACCAGGAAGAATCCATATAAACCAATTATCCAAGCATTCCCTTG